TCTCCCCGAAATGCGTTGAGGCGCAGCGGCGAATGATGGGCTGTCTAGGGGTAAAGCTCTGTTTCGATGCGGGCTGCGAAAGCGGTACCAAATCGTGGCAAACTAAGAATACTAGACATGCTTTCCATTCGCCAGTGAGACGGTGGGCGATAAGGTTCATCGTCAAGAGGGAAACAGCCCAGACCATCAGCTAAGGCCCCAAAATGGCCGCTAAGTGGCAAAGGAGGTGAGAATGCTGAAACAACCAGGAGGTTTGCTTAGAAGCAGCCATCCTTTAAAGAGTGCGTAATAGCTCACTGGTAAAGCGTTCTTGCGCCGAAAATGATCGGGACTAAGCGGCCTGCCGAAGCTGTGGGAATTTAAAACTGAAAAATAAATTCGGTAGGGGAGCGTTCCGCCACCGGGTGAAGCATCAACGTAAGTCGATGTGGACGGGGCGGAAGTGAGAATGTCGGCTTGAGTAACGAAAACATTGGTGAGAATCCAATGCCCCGAAAGTCTAAGGGTTCCTCCACTAGGTTCGTCCATGGAGGGTGAGTCAGGACCTAAGACGAGTCTGGCATGCCAGGGTAGTCGATGGAAAACAGATTAATATTTCTGTACTCATATGTTCGCGAGAATGAGGGACGGAGCAGGGTAAAATTAGTTGGTTTAGGAATCCAACGAAAGCGTACGAGATGTTGAGAAGGAGAAGAAAAACTCTCTTCGAGTTAAGTCGTGATACGATTCGCAAACTTTGCAAGAAGTTTGTGGGTTTAATTGATCTCATACTCCCAAGAAAAGCTCAGATTTTCGATCGAAACATGTGACCTGTACCCCAAACCGACACAGGTGGACTGGTAGAGAATACTAAGGGGCGCGAGAGAACTCTCTCTAAGGAACTCGGCAAACTGGCCCCGTAACTTCGGGAGAAGGGGTGCCAACCTATTGGTTGGTTGCAGTGACCAGGCCCAAGCGACTGTTTACCAAAAACACAGGTCTCCGCGAAGTCGTAAGACGATGCATGGGGGCTGACGCCTGCCCAGTGCCGGAAGGTGAAGGAAGTCGGTTCGGCGTAAGCCAAAGCTGACGACCGAAGCCCCGGTGAACGGCGGCCGTAACTATAACGGTCCTAAGGTTAAGATGATATCTTGCTCAATTCGCTAGCCTTAGTAAAATCAAACTATATGCTGGAAACTCCTCCAAAACTTCTTTGTACTCATCCCAAATTTTTTTGGCATAGTAAAAATCAAAAAGACATGGGGACAATCAGCAGGGAAGACTTTCTCTTTCAAAGAAAGAACCCTCAGAGACTATACGTTTGGAGATATTTCGATTTATGAACTTAGAAGCACAATGGATTGTTGGATTTGTGGATGGAGAAGGTTGTTTTCATATAGCAATCAATTCGAATCAAGAAATGAAACTTGGAGTTCAAGTTCTTGCAGAATTCGTAGTAGTTCAGCACGAAAGTGATCGGCAAATTTTAGAAGCTCTCAAAGCCTTTTGGGGTTGCGGAGTGGTTCGCAAAAATAACAAGGATTGTCTTTGTTATCGCGTGCGCGATCTAGAACAATTAAAAACAAGAATTGTTCCTTTTTTTGAAAAACATAAATTAAAAACAAAAAAACGCATTGATTTTGAAAAATTTCGTGATGTAATTGCTCTTATGGATCAACAAGCTCACTTAACTCTAGAAGGAGTCGAAAAAATTAATCAAATTCGAAAGACTATGAATCGCAAAGGAATATCTAAGATAGAGTCCAGCTCATCATGAAAATGATAAGATTATACTGAGCGAAATTCCTTGTCAGGTAAGTTCTGACCCGCACGAAAGGCGTAACGATTTGGGCGCTGTCTCGGAGAGAGGCTCGGTGAAATAGACATGTCCGTGAAGATCCGGACTACTTGCACCTGGACAGAAAGACCCTATGAAGCTTGACTATAACTTGGGATTGGGTTTGGGCCCTCCTTGCGCAGTCTAGGTGGGAGGCGTTGAGGATTTCCTTTCGGGGAAATCGGAGCCATCAGTGAGAGACCACTCTAGGAGGGCTAGGATCCTAATGGCGATCCTTGAATCAGGACGCTTGACAGTCTCAGGCGGGTAGTTTGACTGGGGCGGTCGCCTCCTAAAAGGTAACGGAGGCGTGCAAAGGTTCCCTCAGGCTGGACGGAAATCAGCCGTAGAGTGTAAAGGCAGAAGGGAGCTTGACTGCAAGACTTACAAGTCGAGCAGGGGCGAAAGCCGGCCTTAGTGATCCGACGGTTCCGCGTGGAAGGGCCGTCGCTCAACGGATAAAAGTTACTCTAGGGATGAACAGTTGTCCCGCTTAACGGTAACGTTAAGGCAATAAACTGGGTGAATTGCAAGAACCGCTAAAGCGAAAGCTATGCAAACTTGCAGCGAAGCTTATTGAACATGCATCAAAAATGTAAATAAGAACGTTCAACGACTAGAAAGTGAGGATATGCAAAACCAATAATCTTTCCAAGAGTGCCCGGCTTCTTTCCTCGAAAGAAGATGACATAGTCTGAACTTATAGGAAACTATAAGAAGAAAAAGATAAACCCTTTTTCGATAACACAATTGAACAGGCTGATCTTCCCCAAGAGTTCACATCGACGGGAAGGTTTGGCACCTCAACTGGGGTCTTATCAATGTGAATTGATAATGCACAAGTTAGCTATATGCTGGAAAATCCGGAGGATCCAAAAACCCACCCTAATTTTGTTAGGTCGGAAAAGTTTTTTGGTGCGGACAATCAGCAGGGAAGACCATGTGTCCCCTCAACGACTACACGCTGACCTACTTGAAAAAAAAAGTAGATGATATAGTCTGAACTTCAAGGCGACTTGAAGGTGTTTCATTTTTCTGTGAACGAACTGCAACTAGCAGCTCGCGAAAAGGAACACGTTTTCGATTGCATTCGAAAATTAACATCTTTGCGATGTCGGCTCATCGCAACCTGGGGCGGTAGTACGTCCCAAGGGTTGGGCTGTTCGCCCATGAAAGCGGTACGTGAGCTGGGTTCAGAACGTCGTGAGACAGTTCGGTCCATATCCGGTGAAAGCGCTAGAGCATTGAGAGGAGTCTTCCCTAGTACGAGAGGACCGGGAAGGACGCACCTAGGGTCTGCCAGTTCTCATTCCAATGGGATACGCTGGGTAGCCATGTGCGGAGTGGATAACTGCTGAAAGCATCTAAGTAGGAAGCCCACCTCAAGATGAGTGCTCTCCATTAGGTCACGGCTAGACAAGCCGTTTGATAGGTGACAGGTGTAAAAGCTGTAAAGCACTAGCTGAGTCATCCTAATAGACCGATTGAATTTGACCTCAAAACGAAAAATTAATTTATTCGCTTGATGATCATTGATTGCATCATCATGGGATAGTTGTTTTTCAAACTTTTCACTCAGTCGTCAAAAACTGAGTGAAATGAAAAATTTAAATTACCTTACACTTTTCGTATAAGGAAGGACCTTACACTTTTCGTATAAGTTTTACCTTCTACTGTTTAAGTAGAAGTTTTACCTTAAACTTGAAAGTGTATTCCCATCGTGCAACAGCTTGGTAGCTGCAGCATCTAACGTATTAAATATTTTATCCATTATTAAGAGAATTCCTGGTGCCCTTGCCTGATTGGAACCACTTCTATCCATCCCGAACTAGAAAGTGAAACGATCAGGGGGCGATGATACTTTTCGCGGGAGCGTCTGGAAAAGCAGTCTGGTGCCAGGTCACAATTATTGACGTAACGTGTATAGCACTTACGTCCATGTTTCCTCTATTTCACTAGTTAATTAATCAAAAGAGATAAATATGTACGATCCATCTTTCCTCCCAGCTGCCCACGTAAGACCAGCACTTTCAAAAAATTTTATTTCTAATAAAACCATTTCAACAACAGGGTTTATAACACCTGGAGAACTTATTATTTATAAAAAAATTTAAAATTAATTTCTGAAGAAAAAAATATTTGTGTAGGGTTATTATTAGGAGACGCAAATTTGCAGACTCAAGATAAAGGAAACACTTTTCGTCTTAAATTCCAATATGGAAAAAAAAATGAAAGTTATGCTAATTTTGTTTATTCAAAATTAGCAAGATGGTGTTTGCAACCTCCAAAAAAACTATCGACTCGAGATATGGTTTGTTTTCAAACTTTTTCTCATGCGGAATTTGGGGAATTAGACTCCATTTTTTATCAACGGGAATGTGAAAGATTAAGAAAAAAAGGGATTTGCAAAAATTTTGTGAAAGATCATTTATCTGCAGAAGGTTTAGCTTTTTGGTTTATGGACGACGGGGGCAAACGTGATTATAGTTCCAACGAAGGGAAAGGAATTACTTTGCATACTCAATGTTTTAACTTTACTGAGGTTAAAGAATTAGTAGTAGGATTACAAGAAAAATTTGATTTAAAATGCAAAGTGGGCGAAAACAAACAAAAACCGGTCCTTCACATTAGCGGCTATTCTTTTGAAACTTTTCTTAAGCATATTGACCCATATTTAGAACCTACCATGCGAGGGAAACTTCCAACTCCTAGAAAAACATCGCGAGTGATTCTTTAGAATTTCAAACTTTTTACTTTTCTCTCAGAGAATAAGTACCGAAGATTCTCTGAGCTTTCTTACTTTTGTTTCTCCAATTCCAGAAGCAAAGTAAAACTTCTACGAAAAGTGTAAGGTCCTTCCTTATACGAAAAGTGTAAGGTCCTTCGGCTTTTCAGCCAAAGCTGGGAAAATCCTTATTCATCCTCTTTGGAGCATTCTTCATCCTCTTTGGAGCATTTCATCCATAAAATTGGCAATTTATAACGCATTTCCGGAATCACGTATTCCAGCCATTGCTTTCCAAAATCAGAATCTCTTACGGTTAACGCAATTTTTTTGGAAGAAAATTTTTCTTTTTGACAAGCTCCGATATAAATGCGATATTGATTTAGACGATTCTCATACCCATTGGCTTGAACAAAATATTTATCTTGCAACCCTAGAATTAAACGTTCTACATCTTTTTTTTCGAAGGAATCCGTACAAAACCTAATAGCTGTACTTCGTTTTTTATCTTTTGCACTTCCGTCATCACAATACCAATAAGCAATACTACGTAAACTTAGCCACCGATGCACATGATCGGGAACTTTTTTTTTCCTTGACTATCATAAAATTGTTGACCATAAAATCGAAAACAATCTGCTTGTTTAGTATTACAATACCACGTTTTATTTGCAGCATTAAACTTAGGACCCGTAGGAATAAAATTTTTAAATATTTCGTATAAATGAAACAAATACTCTTTATTTTTTTCTCCTTGAATAAGTCGTAATCGATAAGTTCGTCCATTGTTTTCGGTTTGAAGAGAAGCGTCACCTAAAAGAATTCCGTATAAAATTTCTTTTTGAATAATTGATAAACGAACCTCTCTTTTCGTATCAGATTGATTGAAAATTTTCATAAAATACCTCCAGGTTTTAATTTTAACAAAAGAAAAAGCCAAAAAAAACGGTTTCCTCGATGAGCATTGGCATTTTTTTTCTTGACATTTTATTAAAAATAAGTTATTTTGTAATGTATATTTAACAAAACAATTGCGGGTGTAGCTCAGTGGTAGAGCGCAACCTTGCCAAGGTTGATGTCGCGCGTTCGATCCGCGTCACCCGCTTTTCCATCGAAACTCAAAAGTTTATGAAATATTTTTATAGAAAAAAACTTTCATAAGAATTAAAAATGACCTCGAAACAACTATTTCCCAGCGCGCACCTTTCAGCTACCAGAAGGAGGCCCATCGCATGCTTGCAACAAAGCGATAAGCACTGGCACCATAGCTAATAATGGAATAATTTTCGTAAGAAAAAAAATTATAAAAATAGTTATCTTTTAATGAATAAAAGCGGGCAAGATTAAAAGGACGCAAGTGCTCTTTGAGGATGTCAATGCTCATCGAAAGAGGATGTTAATACTCTTTGAGGATAATTTACCTGACGCAATTTTAGGCGACTCATTGATCGAAATAAGCACGGAAAAGCGGTTTAAACAGCTGATTTCACGCATATTGTTCGAAAACATCATAAGATCCTCGATTGTGCGAATTTATGAGTTTACGACGTCTTCCAGCTCTTTTTATAATCAATCTTAAAATTCTCAACACTATCTTTAACACAATAAATTGGCATAGTTAACCAAGCACTAGATTTCATAAATTAACCACCTTACCAAATAATAAATCATGCACCCCCCCCTTTCCTTCAAAAAAAGGGGGGCGGGACAAAAAGGACGCAAGTGCTCGTAGAGGATGAATATGCTCCTCGAGGATGAATATGCTCCTCGAGGATGAATATGCTCCTCGAGGATGAATATGCTCCTCGAGGATGAATATGCTCATCGAGGACGTAAGGAAATGCAGGGGGACATCAAGAAATCTTCCCGGATTTTCAAACAGTTGCTATGAAAAAAAAATATTTTCTTTTTTGTCCAATCTATTTAAACTATCTATTGGAAAGGTGGCAGAGCGGTTGAATGCATCGGTTTTGAAAACCGACCTCTGTGCAAGCAGAGCGAGGGTTCGAATCCCTCCCTTTCCGCATCATGCAAATTCGCTTTCCTGGATGAAATGCTCATCGAGGACGTAAGTGCAGACAAGTAGCATAGTAGCTTTCCTGGTGGAATTGGTAGACACGCTGGTTTTAGGAACCAGTGCCTTCGGCATGAGGGTTCGAGTCCCTCGGAAAGCATTAAAGTTTTAGAGCTCAGTGAAGGATGAATATGCTCTTTGAGGATGCAAATGCTTTTGTCAAAAAGGATGCAAATGCTCATAGAGGATGCAAATGCTTTTGTCAAAAAGGATGCAAATGCTCATAGAGGATGCAAATGCTTTTGTCAAAAAGGATGCAAATGCTCATAGAGGATGCAAATGCTTTTGTCAAAAAGGATGCAAATGCTCATAGAGGATGCAAATGCTTTTGTCAAAAAGGATGCAAATGCTCATAGAGGACGAGGATTAAAAAAAAAATGGAAGAATAAAAAAAGTTAAAATTAAATGTTGAAGTCAAAAAAATAAATCTTTATAATAATTATAATTAAGAAATAAAAAATCTTTGAAAAATATCACATTATTCTTTTATTTTTCCTTTTGACAAAAGCATTTCATCCTTCTAAAAAATTATTAATTTTTAAAACCAAAGTGAGGCAAAAAACTTATGAACTTTTTTTTTAGTAAACAAGGAAAAAATTTTGCTGGCTGGGGATTCTTTTTTTCATATCTTTTTATTTTATTAATTTTACCTTTAGTAGGATTATTGATAAAAAGTACGGAGGCATTTCAAGACAATTTTTTAGAAAAAGCTTTTAATCCAATTGCTTTATCATCATATTGGGTTACTTTTAGTATTGCAGGAATTGTTGCATTTATTAATATGATTTTCGGATTTCTTTTAGCTTGGATTTTAATTCGTTATGATTTTCCAGGAAAAAAACTTTTAGATGCTGCTGTTGATTTACCATTTGCACTTCCTACTTCTGTTGCTGGCTTAACTTTAACCACAATTTATAGTCAAAATTCTTTGATTGGTAACTCATTAGAAAATTTAGGAATCCAAGTTGTGTTTACAAGACTTGGAATTGCAGTAGCAATGCTTTTTGTTTCATTTCCTTTTGTTGTACGAAGTGTACAACCAATTTTACAAGAAATTGAACCTGAATTAGAAGAAGCTGCAATGTCGTTAGGAGCTTCACAATTTTTAATTTTTCAAAAAATTTTAATTCCCGCAATCACTCCATCATTAATTACTGGAGTAGCATTAGCGTTTTCTCGTGCTATTGGAGAATTTGGTTCAGTTGTAATAATTGCTTCCAATATTCCTTTAAAAGATTTAATTTCTCCGGTTTTAATTTTCCAATCACTAGAACAATATGACACTTTAGGCGCAACTGTTGTTGGCACCGTAATGCTAATTTTATCATTAGTATTATTATTAATTATTAATTTTATTCAATCGTTTACAGTTATAAAAAAATAAATATTAATGTTATTATAAAAAAATAGACTTTAATATTATTTTATTTAATAAATTACCAAAATTAATAATAAGGAAAATATGTCTCTAATTACTGCTATTCGTGATTATACTGAACTTTTAAATACTTTTGTTGATTCGATAAATTCAAATTTTAATGTATTTGAATTTATTAAAATAACATTTTTATATTTTTTTAATTCTTTTTTTTATGTAATTTTCTATATCTTTTCTTTTCAATGGATTAAAGATTTTAGTCATTTACCAATTTTATTACCCTCATTAAATGCAAAAATTTTAAATGAAAACTACGTTTTAGATACGCATTTAAATCTTATTGAATTAGGTCCCATTTCAACAATTGAAAGTAATAAATTTTTACTAGGATTTTTAAATGCATTCTTTTTAGCATTACCATTTTCTGTTCCTCAAATAATTTCAATTCGACGTTGGTTAATTCAAGGTTCAATTGCTGGTTTATCTTCTGTTATTGGGTTTAGATTGGGTCAAACTTTCTTTTTTGGGTCAATTCTTTTAGGTTTTCGTTTTTTAATTATTCCATGGTTAACCTATGAGCCATTAAATTATTTCATTGGTTTATTTTTATTAATAAATTTAATTTATGACATGACTCATGAAAATTTAACGACAATTCCACAGTCACAATTTTCTCGTCATATCAAAATTTTTTTATTACATTTTGGATTAGCATGGACTGAACAAACAGTATTATTCCAATATTTTTCAAACAATACTTTTTCGACAAATTTTAATAATTTAGATTTATTTTTAAATTTTGAAAAAAATGATTTTTGGTTAGTTCATTTGTCGTATATTATTGGATTATTACTTGGTGGATTTCTTTTCGATTTAATTTTTTTATTAAGTTTCTCAAATGTATTAGAATCACTTCAAATTTGGTTTAAAATTCCATTATCAACTTGGAAAAAACAAAGTAATATTTGGTTTTTACGCTTTAGTTTAGCATTAAGTTTTACATCTGTTCCCTATTACACTTTAGATTATTTATTTTTAAGTCCATTAGGTTTTGTGTCACAGGAAAAAGTTTTAAATCAAGGTTCCGAAATGTTATTTAATAATAATAAATTAGGACAATTTCGATTAGTCGTTGAAGAACAAATGTTTTTAGATCCATATAACCGAACAATTGTTGCAAAAAACCCATTAGATGGGTATGGAGAACCAACAACTTTTGAAACTAAAAACTATGAAGGTGAACGCGCGTGGAAACTTGGAGATGTTAATAAAAAATCACAAATTACTGGGGCTGCTGAAAATACAAAAGCTATTGCAAAACGTTTATTTAACTCATCAACATTTGAAAATATTTCAAAAATTGATCGAAAAAGTGAAATTTTAAAACCAAAACCGTCAGATTTATTGTCATTACTAGGGAAAGATGCTCAGGACGAATTTAAAAATAAACGAATTGAACGAGATAATTCAAGTTTAATTATTAATGAACGTTTTGACGATCGGATTGATCAAGATTATATTTATTCTGATCCTTTAAAAGATAATTTATTTAGTGGGTTAAGTGATTATTTCCCAACTATTTTAAATGAAAATGTAAAATTTGATTCTCGTCAAGAATCTTTAATCAAAAATAAATTTTATTCAAATCCCATTTATAAAAATTTATTAAGTATTTATATTGATTCAATTTTACAACAACAACCAAAAGATTATTCATTAAGTAAAAATCAGGAGAAAGAACTTTATACTGCTCGTTTAGCCCTTGAGGATTATTATAACAGTTTAAGAAATTATTCAAATTTATCTTATAATTATCAATTTAATGAAGCATTTGGTGGATCAAAAAGTTTTGCGACTAAAGTTTATAATCAACAATTTAAAGGAAACTTAAAAATCGTTCGTCGTTTATTTGGCGTAACTTTAGATGAAGAAGAAAATAAAAAACAATTTCGTAAACTTTCATTTGATCAAGCCTTGTATGAAAATATTCCTTCGACCTTTTATCATGAAGAGTTAAAACATTCAACAAATAAAAATATTGAAAAATTAATTAATCCTCACCCATTCTATGCAGGATGGGACCCAGATTTACGACAATTTACTTTATCAAATCGTTATTTAGCAAATGATGAAAGTGCAAACAAAACCATTGATTTTGAAACTTTAGAAAATCAAGCAGGATTAAACAATCCATATCAAAAATTAAAAACGAAAAACAACTTTAAAAATATTTTTGAAAAACAACTCAATCGAGATATTTTTCAAGAATTTACAAGTTGGCCAATTCGTGAAATTAAAGGGACTGCGAAAACAAGTTTAATGTTTGAATTTACAGATGAAGTTAAAAACAATAAAAACTTGTTTTCTGTGTTATCTGCTTATCCTCAAAAAGATTTAAATGGTTTAAATGAAAAACTTCCATTAACTATTAATTTTACTAAATCTACTCCGAAAGCGATTTTACCACCTTCAAGAGGAGGTTTCTTCTGGCCCGGTGAAAATGTTTTAGATTTTCAAACTCTTTTTAAATAATTGATTTTAATGCTATTAAAGATAATACAAGTTATCTTTAATAGCTGGAGTATAATAATTTAAATAAGTTTCTTTAAATATTTTTTTTTTAAGAATTTTTTACTTATAAATATGATTTTTAATGAAAATTTTTTTATTAATGTTTCGTTTGTCAATCTTTTTGTAAATTGCTTTATTAGTTGGATTTTATATAATTTTAAAAACCAATATTCAAAAATTTTAATACTTTTAAATTGTACTGCTAGTATTTGTTTAATAATTTTTTTCTTTGAACGCTGGTTTAACTCACATCATTTTCCAATTAGTAATTTATACGAATCGTTAATCTTTTTATCTTTTTGTATTAATTTAGGGATTTTCTGGCTTTATCTAGTAACAAAAAATTTACTATTATATTGCTTAAGTTCACCTTGGCCGCTTTTAATTAACGCGTTTGGTTCTTTTTGTTTATCCAGTAATTTACAAAAAATCAGTCCTTTAATTCCAGCTTTAAAATCAAACTGGTTATTAATGCATGTCACTGTAATGATTATTAGTTATTCAACATTAATAATTGGTTCATTACTTGCAATTTGTTTTGTCGTCGTTTCATTTTTATTTTTACAAAAAAAAAATGTTGAACAATCACAAAATATTTTTTATTCCTTAGCAAATTTTTCTATTTCACCAAAAATAAATGATGAAGAACAAAATATTTTTAATTTATTAGATATTTTAGATAATTTAAGTTATCGTTTTATTGGACTTTCCTTTCCATTTTTAACAATCGGAATTATTTCTGGAGCTGTTTGGGCTAATGAAACTTGGGGTTCCTATTGGAATTGGGATCCAAAAGAAACATGGGCGTTAATTACATGGTTAGTTTTTGCTATTTATCTTCATTCGCGTTTAATTTCAGGAAAAACCGGTGGTTCTCCTGCTTTAATCGCTTCGTTCGGATTTATTGTTGTTTGGGTGTGTTATTTAGGTGTTAATTTATTAGGAAAAGGGTTACACAGTTACGGTTGGTTTAATTAAGTAACAAAAAATCTTGCTAAGAAAATAAAATGTATTTATTATCTTATAAGGAAGAAGGGCTTGTAGCTCAGTGGACTAGAGCACGTGGCTACGAACTACGGTGTCGGGGGTTCGAATCCCTCCTTGCCCGTTCCTAAAGATAAAAAATAAAATTAAACTTTATTTAAAAAAGTTTTTCTAAAAAAAATAAATAAAATGAAAAAAACATTTTGGGCCTTTTATTTTTAAAATATTGTTATGAAACAAGAAGATGCCCTACAACCAAATACTAATCAAACTGAAACTAGAATCCTCGTTGTAACGTCAGGAAAAGGTGGAGTTGGAAAAACTACAACAACTGCCAATTTAGGGATGTCTATTGCTCGATTAGGTTTTCGTGTTGCATTAATAGATGCTGATATTGGACTTCGAAATTTAGATTTACTTCTAGGACTTGAAAATCGTGTTTTATATACAGGGGTCGACGTTTTTGAAGGACAGTGTAGATTAGATCAAGCTTTAATTCGAGATAAACGTTGGAAAAATTTAGTATTATTATCGATTTCTAAAAATCGTCATCGATATAATATTACTCGTCGAAATATGGAAACATTAATTGAGTCATTAATTTCAATGAATTTTCAATTTATTTTAATTGATTGTCCTGCAGGAATTGATGTGGGTTTTATTAATGCAATTTCACCCGCAAAAGAAGCTTTAATTGTTACTACGCCTGAAATAACGTCCATTCGTGATGCAGATCGAGTAACAGGGCTTTTAGAAAGTAATCAAATTTATAATGTAAAATTATTAGTTAATAGAGTTCGTGCTGATATGATTCAACAAAATGATATGATGTCAGTTCGAGATGTACAAGAAATGCTTGGAATTCCTCTTTTAGGTGCAATTCCTGAAGATAATCAAGTAATTGTTTCAACAAATCGGGGTGAGCCTTTAGTTTTAAGAAAAAAATTAACACTTTCAGGGATTGCTTTTGAAAATGCTGCTAGACGTTTAGTTGGGAAACAAGATTATTTAGTTGATTTAGAAACACCTTATAAAGGTTTATTTCAACGTGTACAAGACTTTTTTTTAGGCGATGAAGAAAAATAATATTAAAAATAATATCTAATTTTTCTTTTTTATCTAATTCCCTTATAATTACGAGAATAAAAGCTTATTTAAACTATTTTTTTTTAAAAAATTATGTCTCATACTGTAAAAATTTATGATACTTGCATTGGATGCACGCAATGTGTTCGCGCATGTCCAACTGATGTTTTAGAAATGGTACCTTGGGATGGTTGTAAAGCAAGTCAAATTGCCTCAGCTCCCCGAACTGAAGATTGTGTAGGTTGCAAACGTTGTGAATCAGCTTGTCCAACTGATTTTTTAAGTGTTCGTGTTTATTTAGGTGCTGAAACGACTCGTAGTATGGGCTTAGCATATTAATTTTTTTATCTCGAGTTTAAAACTCGAGATAAACCAAAAATACTAAAACGTATGATCTTTCTACCAAATTTATTTGTTATATTAAAATTATTTTTGAAAAAATTGGAAAAAAAAAATAAATTTTTTCAATTATTTTTTATAAATTCATTTATTTTTTTATTTTTTGGATTATTTATTGGAAGTTTATTTGGTACTTTTTTAGATTTTCCGAGAAGTTCTGGTTTTTGGGATGGGATTATTGTTATAACATTACTTTTTATTTGTGAAATTATAAACTTTTTTGTCTATACTTCAAAAAATAATTTTATAAAAATTCTTAATTATTTAAAATTAGGTTTATTATTAGCTTTATTTATTGATGCTTTTAAAGTTGGAAGTTAATTTTTTATTGCTTTAAATATTTTTTTATCTTAAAATAAAATATGATCAATACAAATTAAAAAGCAATCCTCAGTAGCTCAGCGGTAGAGCAATCGGCTGTTAACCGATTGGTCGTAGGTTCAAATCCTACCTGGGGAGTTTACATTATTTTCTATTCTTCTTCTTTAAAGGAAGAAGAAGAATAGAAAACTAATTTTCTGGTTTTTCTTGAATTTGTTTTAAAATCATTTTGCTTAATGATAAAGCTTTTAATTCGTCTTCTTGATGTGATTTTAAAATAATTTTGCCTACTGATAAAGCTTTTAATGCTTCTTTCATTGCGGCTTGTTTCCAGACAAATTTTCTTTTATCGCGTTTGCTTTTCGACATTTTCTTCTTAGGAACTGGCATAAAGTTTTTGTCTCCAATTTTTTTATTAATTTAAATATTCGAAATAAATTTAAAAATTATTAAATATATTTAATAAACATTATTTTATTTACTAAAATATATAAATTATAAAGGTTTTATTTTTTTGTTCAAGAGACTCTTTTAAAAAAGAAATATTCTAATAAAAAGTTCGTTTTTGAGCAAAGAAGAAGAAAATTATTTTAATTTTAAACCGCATTTAATTTAATTTATAAAAACTTCATTTATTTTGAATATTATAAAAAGTAAATTTTCTGGAAATAGTTTTGAAAAAGCAGTTTGTTTGTTTTTACTACAAAAAAATTTACAATGTTTAAATGTAGAAATTTATAACAAACTTCAATTTATTAATAAAGATAAGGATTTGGTCATTCCCGAACTTTTAATGTCTTATCTTCCGTCGAATCCAAAAACGTTTCGTATTTGTAGTGATTTTGAGGGACGCACGGGGATTACTAGTGACATCATTGTTTATAATGACCTTCAAGAGTCTTTTGGTATCAGTTGTAAACGTAATAATTTATCTTTAAAACATCCTCGTCCCTCAGCATTTTATAAACATGGATTGTTAGAAAAAAAAGTATTTATAAAATATTATAAAGAAATGATTCATTGTTTTTATTTCTCATGGAAAAAGAAAGGTCATATTTGTTTTTCAGACCTTTCCAATTGGGAAAAAAATCAATTTTACCGAACTATAAATTTATTTATTATTAATATTTTAAAACAGTCTTCATCAAAAAATTTTAAAAAATTTTTAATTTTTTTATTTGCTTTAAACGACCCAAAGGTAATTTTGTATTATAATGATCAAAAAAAACAATATGATTTTTATTTTTTTGATTTGACTATTTTTTTAAATATAAAAAAACCAAAGTTTTCTCTTCGAAATTTTAATACGATTGAAATTACGATAGATTCATATACGTTTTTTATGCGCTTGCATACAGCGAAAAATCGGATTCAAAAAAATATTAGTATTAAATATGATGTAACTTTACAAAAATCATTTTTTTCAAATGGTTCCTAGATTTTCAAACATTGAAAATCTAAGAAAAGTTAGAAATTAAAATTTCAGATGATTTTTTTGTTTTATTCATCCCATAAGACCACTCAGCTTTTTCTATTTTATAAGATTTATAAAGTTTTTTAATTTCGTCAGAATCATTATAACAAAGTAACCAATTTGAATAATTTAAAAGAAATAATTTTAATTCCTGATCATTAAAATTTTCATGTAAATCACCTTGAATTCCATAAAGATTTTTTTTCTTTTGTTGTAATGAGTAAGGAGGGTCTAAAAAAATAATTCCTTTATTTCCATAAAAAGTTAGAAAATCTTTATAATCAAGATTATAAAAATCAACTTGAGATAAATTAACGGTAAGAATTTTTTTAATTGACGCAGGAGTTAATCGTTTTTTTGATGCTTCTAATGAAAATCCTCCACTTAAAGTTGAACCACTAAATGAACAGCGGTTAATTAAAAAAAAATAGCTGCTTTTTCCAAAGCATTTAATTCATCTGTAAATAATTTTTCTCGGTAATAATAAAATTTTTCTTTGGTAAAAGGAAGGAAATCTTCGATAACAGTTACTAAATTTGTATTTGATTCCTTAGCACATTTCCAAAAATTATAAAGTGGTTCAAATTTATCATTAGCAATAATTCGTTTTCCTTGAGCTGCTAAAGTTAATTCGACAGCGCCACCACCAAAAAATGGTGAAATATAAATGTTTGATTCAGGAAGTTTTGGGAGAATATATTTTACAGCTCGGCTTTTTCCTCCTGGATATCGGAGTAAGGTTGGATTCATTTTTAAAATTTGTTAGTTTAATTTTCGATTACAAATTGAAATAGCTTCTTCTAATTCAGGTTCAATTTCTTGTAAAATTGGTTGTACACTTCGTACAACAAAAGGAAATGAAACAAAAAGCATTGCTACTGCAATTCCAAGTCTTGTAAACACAACTTGGATTCCTAAATTTTCTAATGAGTTACCAATCAAAGAATTTTGACTATAAATTGTGGTTAAAGTTAAGCCAGCAACAGAAGTAGGAAGTGCAAATGGTAAATCAACAGCAGCATCTAAAAGTTTTTTTCCTGGAAAATCATAACGAATTAAAATCCAAGCTAAAAGAAATCCGAAAATCATATTAATAAATGCAACAATTCCTGCAATACTAAAAGTAACCCAATATGATGATAAAGCAATTGGATTAAAAGCTTTTTCTAAAAAATTGTCTTGAAATGCCTCCGTACTTTTTATCAATAATCCTACTAAAGGTAAAATTAATAAAATAAAAAGATATGAAAAAAAGAATCCCCAGCCAGCAAAATTTTTTCCTTGTTTACTAAAAAAAAAGTTCATAAGTTTTTTGCCTCACTTTGGTTTTAAAAATTAATAATTTTTTAGAAGGATGAAATGCTTTTGTCAAAAGGAAAAATAAAAGAATAATGTGATATTTTTCAAAGATTTTTTATTTCTTAATTATAATTATTATAAAGATTTATTTTTTTGACTTCAACATTTAATTTTAACTTTTTTTATTCTTCCATTTTTTTTTTAATCCTCGTCCTCTATGAGCATTTGCATCCTTTTTGACAAAAGCATTTGCATCCTCTATGAGCATTTGCATCCTTTTTGACAAAAGCATTTGCATCCTCTATGAGCATTTGCATCCTTTTTGACAAAAGCATTTGCATCCTCTATGAGCATTTGCATCCTTTTTGACAAAAGCATTTGCATCCTCTATGAGCATTTGCATCCTTTTTGACAAAAGCATTTGCATCCTCAAAGAGCATATTCATCCTTCACTGAGCTCTAAAACTTTAATGCTTTCCGAGGGACTCGAACCCTCATGCCGAAGGCACTGGTTCCTAAAACCAGCGTGTCTACCAATTCCACCAGGAAAGCTACTATGCTACTTGTCTGCACTTACGTCCTCGATGAGCATTTCATCCAGGAAAGCGAATTTGCATGATGCGGAAAGGGAGGGATTCGAACCCTCGCTCTGCTTGCACAGAGGTCGGTTTTCAAAACCGATGCATTCAACCGCTCTGCCACCTTTCCAATAGATAGTTTAAATAGATTGGACAAAAAAGAAAATATTTTTTTTTCATAGCAACTGTTTGAAAATCCGGGAAGATTTCTTGATGTCCCCCTGCATTTCCTTACGTCCTCGATGAGCATATTCATCCTCGAGGAGCATATTCATCCTCGAGGAGCATATTCATCCTCGAGGAGCATATTCATCCTCGAGGAGCATATTCATCCTCTACGAGCACTTGCGTCCTTTTTGTCCCGCCCCCCTTTTTTTGAAGGAAAGGGGGGGGTGCATGATTTATTATTTGGTAAGGTGGTTAATTTATGAAATCTAGTGCTTGGTTAACTATGCCAATTTATTGTGTTAAAGATAGTGTTGAGAATTTTAAGATTGATTATAAAAAGAGCTGGAAGACGTCGTAAACTCATAAATTCGCACAATCGAGGATCTTATGATGTTTTCGAACAATATGCGTGAAATCAGCTGTTTAAACCGCTTTTCCGTGCTTATTTCGATCAATGAGTCGCCTAAAATTGCGTCAGGTAAATTATCCTCAAAGAGTATTAACATCCTCTTTCGATGAGCATTGACATCCTCAAAGAGCACTTGCGTCCTTTTAATCTTGCCCGCTTTTATTCATTAAAAGATAACTATTTTTATAATTTTTTTTCTTACGAAAATTATTCCATTATTAGCTATGGTGCCAGTGCTTATCGCTTTGTTGCAAGCATGCGATGGGCCTCCTTCTGGTAGCTGAAAGGTGCGCGCTGGGAAATAGTTGTTTCGAGGTCATTTTTAATTCTTATGAAAGTTTTTTTCTATAAAAATATTTCATAAACTTTTGAGTTTCGATGGAAAAGCGGGTGACGCGGATCGAACGCGCGACATCAACCTTGGCAAGGTTGCGCTCTACCACTGAGCTACACCCGCAATTGTTTTGTTAAATATACATTACAAAATAACTTATTTTTAATAAAATGTCAAGAAAAAAAATGCCAATGCTCATCGAGGAAACCGTTTTTTTTGGCTTTTTCTTTTGTTAAAATTAAAACCTGGAGGTATTTTATGAAAATTTTCAATCAATCTGATACGAAAAGAGAGGTTCGTTTATCAATTATTCAAAAAGAAATTTTATACGGAATTCTTTTAGGTGACGCTTCTCTTCAAACCGAAAACAATGGACGAACTTATCGATTACGACTTATTCAAGGAGAAAAAAATAAAGAGTATTTGTTTCATTTATACGAAATATTTAAAAATTTTATTCCTACGGGTCCTAAGTTTAATGCTGCAAATAAAACGTGGTATTGTAATACTAAACAAGCAGATTGTTTTCGATTTTATGGTCAACAATTTTATGATAGTCAAGGAAAAAAAAAGTTCCCGATCATGTGCATCGGTGGCTAAGTTTACGTAGTATTGCTTATTGGTATTGTGATGACGGAAGTGCAAAAGATAAAAAACGAAGTACAGCTATTAGGTTTTGTACGGATTCCTTCGAAAAAAAAGATGTAGAACGTTTAATTCTAGGGTTGCAAGATAAATATTTTGTTCAAGCCAATGGGTATGAGAATCGTCTAAATCAATATCGCATTTATATCGGAGCTTGTCAAAAAGAAAAATTTTCTTCCAAAAAAATTGCGTTAACCGTAAGAGATTCTGATTTTGGAAAGCAATGGCTGGAATACGTGATTCCGGAAATGCGTTATAAATTGCCAATTTTATGGATGAAATGCTCCAAAGAGGATGAAGAATGCTCCAAAGAGGATGAATAAGGATTTTCCCAGCTTTGGCTGAAAAGCCGAAGGACCTTACACTTTTCGTATAAGGAAGGACCTTACACTTTTCGTAGAAGTTTTACTTTGCTTCTGGAATTGGAGAAACAAAAGTAAGAAAGCTCAGAGAATCTTCGGTACTTATTCTCTGAGAGAAAAGTAAAAAGTTTGAAATTCTAAAGAATCACTCGCGATGTTTTTCTAGGAGTTGGAAGTTTCCCTCGCATGGTAGGTTCTAAATATGGGTCAATATGCTTAAGAAAAGTTTCAAAAGAATAGCCGCTAATGTGAAGGACCGGTTTTTGTTTGTTTTCGCCCACTTTGCATTTTAAATCAAATTTTTCTTGTAATCCTACTACTAATTCTTTAACCTCAGTAAAGTTAAAACATTGAGTATGCAAAGTAATTCCTTTCCCTTCGTTGGAACTATAATCACGTTTGCCCCCGTCGTCCATAAACCAAAAAGCTAAACCTTCTGCAGATAAATGATCTTTCACAAAATTTTTGCAAATCCCTTTTTTTCTTAATCTTTCACATTCCCGTTGATAAAAAATGGAGTCTAATTCCCCAAATTCCGCATGAGAAAAAGTTTGAAAACAAACCATATCTCGAGTCGATAGTTTTTTTGGAGGTTGCAAACACCATCTTGCTAATTTTGAATAAACAAAATTAGCATAACTTTCATTTTTTTTTCCATATTGGAATTTAAGACGAAAAGTGTTTCCTTTATCTTGAGTCTGCAAATTTGCGTCTCCTAATAATAACCCTACACAAATATTTTTTTCTTCAGAAATTAATTTTAAATTTTTTTATAAATAATAAGTTCTCCAGGTGTTATAAACCCTGTTGTTGAAATGGTTTTATTAGAAATAAAATTTTTTGAAAGTGCTGGTCTTACGTGGGCAGCTGGGAGGAAAGATGGATCGTACATATTTATCTCTTTTGATTAATTAACTAGTGAAATAGAGGAAACATGGACGTAAGTGCTATACACGTTACGTCAATAATTGTGACCTGGCACCAGACTGCTTTTCCAGACGCTCCCGCGAAAAGTATCATCGCCCCCTGATCGTTTCACTTTCTAGTTCGGGATGGATAGAAGTGGTTCCAATCAGGCAAGGGCACCAGGAATTCTCTTAATAATGGATAAAATATTTAATACGTTAGATGCTGCAGCTACCAAGCTGTTGCACGATGGGAATACACTTTCAAGTTTAAGGTAAAACTTCTACTTAAACAGTAGAAGGTAAAACTTATACGAAAAGTGTAAGGTCCTTCCTTATACGAAAAGTGTAAGGTAATTTAAATTTTTCATTTCACTCAGTTTTTGACGACTGAGTGAAAAGTTTGAAAAACAACTATCCCATGATGATGCAATCAATGATCATCAAGCGAATAAATTAATTTTTCGTTTTGAGGTCAAATTCAATCGGTCTATTAGGATGACTCAGCTAGTGCTTTACAGCTTTTACACCTGTCACCTATCAAACGGCTTGTCTAGCCGTGACCTAATGGAGAGCACTCATCTTGAGGTGGGCTTCCTACTTAGATGCTTTCAGCAGTTATCCACTCCGCACATGGCTACCCAGCGTATCCCATTGGAATGAGAACTGGCAGACCCTAGGTGCGTCCTTCCCGGTCCTCTCGTACTAGGGAAGACTCCTCTCAATGCTCTAGCGCTTTCACCGGATATGGACCGAACTGTCTCACGACGTTCTGAACCCAGCTCACGTACCGCTTTCATGGGCGAACAGCCCAACCCTTGGGACGTACTACCGCCCCAGGTTGCGATGAGCCGACATCGCAAAGATGTTAATTTTCGAATGCAATCGAAAACGTGTTCCTTTTCGCGAGCTGCTAGTTGCAGTTCGTTCACAGAAAAATGAAACACCTTCAAGTCGCCTTGAAGTTCAGACTATATCATCTACTTTTTTTTTCAAGTAGGTCAGCGTGTAGTCGTTGAGGGGACACATGGTCTTCCCTGCTGATTGTCCGCACCAAAAAACTTTTCCGACCTAACAAAATTAGGGTGGGTTTTTGGATCCTCCGGATTTTCCAGCATATAGCTAACTTGTGCATTATCAATTCACATTGATAAGACCCCAGTTGAGGTGCCAAACCTTCCCGTCGATGTGAACTCTTGGGGAAGATCAGCCTGTTCAATTGTGTTATCGAAAAAGGGTTTATCTTTTTCTTCTTATAGTTTCCTATAAGTTCAGACTATGTCATCTTCTTTCGAGGAAAGAAGCCGGGCACTCTTGGAAAGATTATTGGTTTTGCATATCCTCACTTTCTAGTCGTTGAACGTTCTTATTTACATTTTTGATGCATGTTCAATAAGCTTCGCTGCAAGTTTGCATAGCTTTCGCTTTAGCGGTTCTTGCAATTCACCCAGTTTATTGCCTTAACGTTACCGTTAAGCGGGACAACTGTTCATCCCTAGAGTAACTTTTATCCGTTGAGCGACGGCCCTTCCACGCGGAACCGTCGGATCACTAAGGCCGGCTTTCGCCCCTGCTCGACTTGTAAGTCTTGCAGTCAAGCTCCCTTCTGCCTTTACACTCTACGGCTGATTTCCGTCCAGCCTGAGGGAACCTTTGCACGCCTCCGTTACCTTTTAGGAGGCGACCGCCCCAGTCAAACTACCCGCCTGAGACTGTCAAGCGTCCTGATTCAAGGATCGCCATTAGGATCCTAGCCCTCCTAGAGTGGTCTCTCACTGATGGCTCCGATTTCCCCGAAAGGAAATCCTCAACGCCTCCCACCTAGACTGCGCAAGGAGGGCCCAAACCCAATCCCAAGTTATAGTCAAGCTTCATAGGGTCTTTCTGTCCAGGTGCAAGTAGTCCGGATCTTCACGGACATGTCTATTTCACCGAGCCTCTCTCCGAGACAGCGCCCAAATCGTTACGCCTTTCGTGCGGGTCAGAACTTACCTGACAAGGAATTTCGCTCAGTATAATCTTATCATTTTCATGATGAGCTGGACTCTATCTTAGATATTCCTTTGCGATTCATAGTCTTTCGAATTTGATTAATTTTTTCGACTCCTTCTAGAGTTAAGTGAGCTTGTTGATCCATAAGAGCAATTACATCACGAAATTTTTCAAAATCAATGCGTTTTTTTGTTTTTAATTTATGTTTTTCAAAAAAAGGAACAATTCTTGTTTTTAATTGTTCTAGATCGCGCACGCGATAACAAAGACAATCCTTGTTATTTTTGCGAACCACTCCGCAACCCCAAAAGGCTTTGAGAGCTTCTAAAATTTGCCGATCACTTTCGTGCTGAACTACTACGAATTCTGCAAGAACTTGAACTCCAAGTTTCATTTCTTGATTCGAATTGATTGCTATATGAAAACAACCTTCTCCATCCACAAATCCAACAATCCATTGTGCTTCTAAGTTCATAAATCGAAATATCTCCAAACGTATAGTCTCTGAGGGTTCTTTCTTTGAAAGAGAAAGTCTTCCCTGCTGATTGTCCCCATGTCTTTTTGATTTTTACTATGCCAAAAAAATTTGGGATGAGTACAAAGAAGTTTTGGAGGAGTTTCCAGCATATAGTTTGATTTTACTAAGGCTAGCGAATTGAGCAAGATATCATCTTAACCTTAGGACCGTTATAGTTACGGCCGCCGTTCACCGGGGCTTCGGTCGTCAGCTTTGGCTTACGCCGAACCGACTTCCTTCACCTTCCGGCACTGGGCAGGCGTCAGCCCCCATGCATCGTCTTACGACTTCGCGGAGACCTGTGTTTTTGGTAAACAGTCGCTTGGGCCTGGTCACTGCAACCAACCAATAGGTTGGCACCCCTTCTCCCGAAGTTACGGGGCCAGTTTGCCGAGTTCCTTAGAGAGAGTTCTCTCGCGCCCCTTAGTATTCTCTACCAGTCCACCTGTGTCGGTTTGGGGTA